CCACCTGTAAGGTACACACGAAATACGTGAAGAATCATCATTAGAACCATCATACTAGCCGACCATCGATGAACTGATCGGATTAACCAACCAAAGTTGGCCTCAGTCATTATGTATTGAACAGATGAAAAAGCCTCTGTAACAGTTGGACGGTAGTAAAAAGTCATAGCAAAACCTGTAGCTACTTGTACTAAAAAACAAGTAAGTGTGATCCCCCCTAAACAATAAAATATGTTGACATGAGGAGGAACATATTTACTAGTTATATCATCTGCAATCGCTTGAATCTCGAGACGTTCCTCAAACCAATCATATACTTTATTGAGATAGGTAACCCAAAACCAAGAAACTCCCCTCGGAGAACCGTATATGAGAATTTCATCTCGTACGGCTCAAGCAGAAACATACAAATGTTGATTTCAACAGATATGTAATAGAAAGTTCAAAACTTCTTAGCTTAGCCGCTTGATTTACTCCGACCCAAAGATACGAAGTAAAAAAAAATTGGAAATCTATTCTTTGTATTTTTTGTATGATAAGGCCTAAAAATATCAAGTTGGCTCATACGTCTTTTTTGATGTTGATTATTACAGGCCTCTTGAATCTTCTCTTTCCTATTTATTTTTAATTTGATTTCTTGTTTTTTTGTAATGTGTATTGACTCTTATTTAACTATTTATTTATCTTTTTTAACTATTATATATATTTGGTATAGGAATTCACTTGTTGAGATCCCATGAATCAATTGAAACTCCAGATTCATACTAGAACCACGATGATTTAATAAAGCCAAGCCTCAAGCCAAGCTAAACTCAAGGGTTCTCTGAGTAAGAACACTTTCATAATCACTTATTCAATGAATGTATGTTATGACTCAACAAAATCTAGATCTAGAAAAGGAGTTGTCCTTCGGTAAAAAAAAAAGTAAGTCTGAAAGAAGAAAAATCGTTTGATTTAGGAAATATTTATTTGAAATTTTTGGAGTCCGGTTTCGAGGTCCGAATATTAGTTATGAATCATAGTTTTTGTATTTCTTTTCTTGATCTATTCTATATTACATGGATTTCGTGTTCCAGATACTAGAATAATTATCCGACGAAATAGACTCATCTTGATAGAGATGACAGAACTATTCTCTGTATTATTAATAGGATCAATTATAACAAGTCACACACTCATATTCCGGAGATACCGAAACAAATAAATTCCACGGTCGAACTACCAGAATGGTCTAGAAATCAAAGTTTTAAGTTTAAGTAAAGTAATTTTTTTTTTACTAGTACTTCATAGTTCTTATTAAAGTTAACTCATTGCAATTCCATCCAGTAAAACGGAAGAATTATAAATTTCCAAAATAATAGATAGAAATACCGCAAATAGGGCCATAGCGACCCCCATTAGTGGTGTAGTCCCCCAGCCCGGAGCTACTTTACCATATTCCGAATTCAGTGGTTTCAATAAATTCCCTACGGTAGTTCGTCTTGGCCCAGATCTAGAACTATCCTCGACGGTTTGTGTAGCCATAAATCCTATTTATTTAATCATTGGTTGAGATCTGTTGACTTTGTATACCATTTCGTTGTAGTTGTAAATAAACGATCTTATTATAGATCCATTGTATTGTGATCTTGAAATTGTCTAAAAATGGAAATAGCAACCCTAATCGCCATCTTTATATCTGGTTTACTTGTAAGCTTTACTGGGTACGCCTTATATACCGCTTTTGGGCAACCCTCTCAACAACTAAGAGATCCATTCGAAGAACACGGGGACTAGTTGAAGTAATGAGTCTCCCATATAGGGTAGGGAGACTCATTACTTCAATTGAAATAATGAAAAATTATTTTACTTTTTTAGTTGGAACCTTAGGCGGTTCTCGAAAAAAGATAGCGAAAAAAATTATCCCTAAAGTAGAGACTAAAAGGAATGTATAAACCAATGCTTCCATAGATTCGATCGTGGTTTACAATTATAGCTTCCACACCTATTCATTTGGCATCATTTACCATATAGTATAAAATATAAAGATAAAGAAAAGGAAAAGAAAAGATAGTGATTCAAGTCAAGATTTCTTAAGTACTCTAACCCTATGTCAAATAAAAAAAAGAGGCGAAAGATACCAGAGCAATCTTGTATCAGACTACTTGTCTCCTTGTAGTTGGATCTCCTATTTTTTGGAATGCTCCAAATTCCACTTGAGCATCCAAATCTGGATCAATACCAGCAAAAACATCTCTGAACAAGGTTCTAGCGCCATGCCAAATGTGTCCGAAAAAGAAGAGCAAAGCAAACGTAGCATGACCAAAAGTGAACCAACCCCTTGGACTGCTACGAAAAACGCCATCAGATTTCAAAGTAGCCCGATCTAATTCAAAAATTTCACCTAATTGGGCACGTCTAGCATATTTTTTAACAGTCACAGGATCACTATAACTGACTCCATTGAGTTCGCCACCATAGAACTCAACAGTTACACCTACTTGTTCAACACTATACTTTGATTCTGCTCTCCTAAAAGGAACATCGGCTCTCACAATTCCGTCTCCATCCACCAAAACCACCGGAAATGTTTCAAAAAAAGTAGGCATACGACGTACAAAAAGCTCGCGCCCTTCTTTATCTCTAAAGACAGGGTGCCCTAACCATCCAACAGCTATTCCATCCCCGTTATCCATTGACCCTGCTCTGAATAATCCCCCTTTTGCCGGATTATTACCAATGTAATCATAAAAAGCTAATTTTTCGGGAATTTTAGACCAAGCTTCCGATAAACTTAGATTTTCGTCTAGTCCGGTGCTAACTCTTCGGTATATTTCTTGCTGAAAGTATCCTTGATCCCACTGATAACGAGTGGGACCAAATAATTCGATTGGAGTTGTTGCTGAACCATACCACATAGTTCCAGCAACAACGAAAGCTGCAAAAAAAACAGCAGCGATACTACTGGAAAGTACAGTTTCAATATTGCCCATACGCAATCCTTTGTATAGACGTTGAGGCGGACGGACACTAAGATGGAATAAGCCCGCTAATATGCCCAATGTACCCGCTGCAATATGATGAGAGGCAATTCCTCCGGGAACAAAAGGATCAAAGCCTTCCGCGCCCCATGCAGGACTTACAGGTTGTACTTTTCCGGTTAGTCCATAAGGATCGGACACCCATATTCCAGGACCATACAAACCTGTTACATGAAATGCGCCAAAACCAAAGCAAGCCAACCCTGAGAGAAATAAATGAATTCCAAAGATCTTAGGCAAATCCAAAGAAGGTTTGCCCGTACGTTCATCGCAGAATATTTCTAGGTCCCAATACACCCAATGCCAGATAGCTGCCAAGAAGCACAAACCAGAAAACACAATATGTGCCCCTGCCACACCTTCATAACTCCAAATACCTGGATTCGTTATAGTTCCCCCTGAAATACTCCAACCACCCCACGAATTGGTTATTCCTAAACGAGTCATGAAGGGTATAACGAACATACCTTGTCTCCACATTGGATCGAGAGCGGGGTCAGAGGGATCAAAAACCGCTAATTCGTATAAAGCCATCGAACCGGCCCAACCAGCAACTAGGGCTGTATGCATTATATGGACCGAAAGTAATCGACCAGGATCATTCAATACGACAGTATGAACACGATACCAAGGCAAACCCATGGAAATACCCCTTTATCAAAAAAAAACTAGACACTATGTCACTTTATTTTATCGCATTGGAATTGGAAAAGACTATACTATGTACCTAACTTTTCAGTAGATTCTGTATGAGAAAAGGTTAATATTTATTCCGTTCCATTGAAAATAAGGGAAAAATTCTGTTCGTAAGAACAAAGAGAAGCGGATCTATTCTATACCCGATAAGTACCAATACGCAATGGGAGGATTACTCCTACTTTCGGGAAACAAATACATAGATACTTGTTTATCATTCCAACGATTGATACGTTAGTTAAATTTTCTCTTTATTCATTCTGTCTTACTCTATAAACCTTTCAATATAAACCTTTCAATCTATGTATAAAAATCTATGTATAAAATACAATAAAGAGAAAAAGAGATAAAGATGATAAAGCCATTGTTACGTTTCCATATTAACGCGAAGTATAGTACTCAATTTTGTCTTTAAATTAATGCCCGTTGGTGTTCCAAAAGTACCTTTTCGGAATCCCGGAGAGGAAGATGCAACTTGGGTTGAGTTATAGTGCGACTTGTCAGACATATTGAGTCATATGGAATTTACCCGTTTTCTCCCCCGATCGAGATATCCTCTGTTTCGCCCAAGAAATATTGTATTGAGGGAAGCATCAATCATTCGGAGCGTGAAGTGTAATTAGATCAATTTATTTATATTTGCATTTTGGGATCCATATTATCAATTAGGAGGATTTATGGTTCACTTGGAAAAATAAAAATAAAGTATTCAGGCTCCGTTCAGAAAATACCAAATCGGTAATATATGTATGATTATTACTTGTATTATAAAGGATTCTTATCCTTACTATATTATTATAAGTAAGATGAGTTACTATAAGAGTGATTTCAAACGTCCAACCAATAACCAACAGAATAGCATGATGAATACATCAAATAGTTGAGTTGGGAAAAGACATGAAACGAATTGAAAAAAAAAGAAGTGGTACTGAGATTATTTGCCCTATATGTGCAAATAAAATTCGGACAGATCTTTTCCCGGAGTAGAACATGAACCTAAAAGAATTGCAAGGGCCCATTCAGGAACAAGAAAATTGCATCGTGATTTGAATATCGATGAAATAATACATCAATGAGAGAGATTAGTTCAATTTCTATAAGTTCAATAAATTCTTTTTTTATAGGTAAGGAAGCGAGAACACATCTCATGTTTTTTGAAAAATGGAAGAAAAACGTTTTTTTTAGAAAAACCTATTAAGTTAAAGAAAAAAGAAATAGAACAAGAATCGACACATTGATTCTTTTTTCTCCATTTCATTTTGATTTTGAACCGTATGCATCCAAAGGTGCGTGTACGGCTCCTAAAGGACTAAAGGATAGGATTTTGTCCTAATCAACCGACTTTATCGAGAAAGATTACTTTTTTTAGGACAAGAGGTCAAGGAGGAGATCTCGAATACTATTGTTGGTCTCATGGTATATCTCAGTATAGAAGATCAGACTAGGGATCTTTATTTATTTATAAACTCTCCCGGCGGATGGGTAATATCAGGAATAGCTATTTTTGATACTATGCAATTTGTGACGCCCGACGTGCATACAATATGCATGGGAATAGCCGCTTCAATGGCATCTTTCATCCTGGTCGGAGGAGAAATTACCAAACGTCTAGCATTCCCTCACGCTCGGCGCCAATGAGTTTTGATTTGAAAAAAAAAAGAAACACTATGCCTTCGCCATATTGAATATGAATAATAAGTAATAATAGCATGGCACTTCGAGTTCGATCTAAACAAACCATTATTTTATTTTATTGTTTTTTCATAACATGAGATTTTGTATCGAGATAGTAGTATGAAACAAAGGGTATTTCCGATTTGTTGATTTTATGTGTCGGGAGTACATTTCAGCGTCACAAACTTTTTTTCTTCCACACTAGAAGTCTCTTTTTGATATTCATCTTATGAAAGAGTACGAAAAAAAAATAAATTTTCCTTATTTGATCGTATCAGAAGGGAACTTTGGGATTGCTAAATCATAGATAAGATATAGATATCTATATAAAGCAACAGAACCATCATAGTATTTTTTACTCCTACGAAAGGAAGGGTGGTAAATGGATAATTCAACGATCTGAATCAGATAAATTATATTTCTTCGATAGACATAGAAGAGAAGAATAAAGTAAATTCCATTGCGGAGCCGTATGCAACATAGAAATGCCCGTACGGTTGTTCAATTCCATTTTCTTCTTTTTATTTTTTTTATCCTTTAATTTAGCCCAATCATGCGAGATAGAAGAACCTGTTATATCAATAACATTAGGTTAGGATTATGATTCATCAACCTGCTAGTTCTTTTTATGACGGAAGATCAGGGGACTTTTTCAGGGAAACGAGACAGATAGTGAAACTTCGCGAAACCCTCACAAAGGTTTATGTACAAAGAACAGGTATGCCTCTTTGGGTTGTAGCCCAAGACATGGAAAGAGATATTTTTATGTCAGCAACAGAAGCCCAAGCTCACGGCATTGTTGATCTTGTAGGGGCGGATCCTGAGGATTTCGAGGATTTTTTATTGTAAATCTATTTCAAACCGTAATTTAATTTTCTGTGATTTTATATTGAATAGAAAAAATAGATAATCATTAATTATCAGATTAATTCTCAGGTTAAGATCGATCTAAACCAACCCATTCCATTCTAATTTCTAATTATATATACAACGTATATATATATATACGACATGCCAACTATTAAACAACTTATTAGAAATGCAAGACAGCCAATAAGAAATGTTACGAAATCTCCCGCTCTTAGAGAATGTCCTCAGCGTCGAGGAACATGTACTAGGGTGTATGTGCGACTCGTTCAGATCATGAGTTCGAACAAATACAAATCATAAAATTTTTCCAGTATTACTGAACGGCACCAATGAATAGAGTAAATGGAAAAGATTTTTCATATATCTATATTGTGTATTGTGTATGGAATTTATGGTTTCCATTGGTGTAAATCCAATCACCTAAATTTGAGATGAAAAGCAATTCCCCATAGGTAGTAAATAGTTATCCATTAAGCGGAGGAAATGGTATCATAAGAAGCAAAAAGATTATGCTCCCATTGTTAAAAGAACGGACTAAGAGGGTCAGCTACCTAGCCAACTTTCCTAATTAAATGCCGTTACTGTATAGATAACTCTTATTGTGAAAAGAGCTATTACTCTATAATTGATAATTGATGGGTAGAGCCAAAGAGTGTGAACTATACAAGTTCACAATACCATTTGATTAAATGAAAGAAGAATTGATTAAATGAAAGAAGAAGCTCCGGTGTATAGAGAGGACCTCGCCGTTTAAGAAATAACCATAGAAACGAAGGAACCCACTTTTTTTAGTATCATTAGAATTTATTATTTTCAGGTGAAATGCCCGAAAGGAATAAAAAATGGTGGTAAGGAAGGTTATAGTAGCAAAAGCCATTCGAATTCATATTTTATATATCGGAATAATCCGTTTTGTTATTCATCGACCAAGGGGGATAAAAGGATGGCTGAAAGAATAGAAATCAATTAGTTATTCATTAAGGTTTAATTTGATTCAATGACAAGAGTTAGACGGAGATATATAGCTCGTAGACGTCGAACAAAAATTCGTTTTTTTGCGTCAACCTTTAGAGGGGCTCATTCGAGACTTATTCGAACGATTACTCAACAAAAAATTAGAGCTTTGGCTTCCTCTCATCGAGATAGAGGCAGGCAAAAGAGGGATTTTCGTCGTTTGTGGATCACTCGGATAAATGCAATAACTCGCGAAAAGTCGGTATTGTATAGTTATAGTAGATTAATACATAATCTGTACAAGAAGCAATTGCTTCTTAATCGTAAAATACCTGCACAAATAGCTATATCAAATAAGAATTATCTTTACATGATTTCCAACAAGATCATCAAATCAAATTCAAATAAAGTAGATTATAAAGTCATGTACAGTAAAGGAATGATTGAAACGAAACAGAATTCCCCGGAGTGACTTCTCCGGGAAGATAGAATAAAAATCACTTAAAAAAAAAAAAAAAAAAAAAAAAAAATAAGTAATAGGAACGAACGAACATGTTTAAAAAAAATGGGAATTTTTTTTTTCTTTTAACACCGGAACCCACTCTTATAGATTCTAGGCCTTTTCGAACAAAAAACACATCTGAGCTTGAGTTACGATTGGAGTTTGGAGTCAATCGAGGAGTATGTCTATTTTTTTTTTCTAGGACGAGTAATTCGAGTTCGGGGGATCGACTCCGATTTTTTATTCTTAAATAGTCTCTCATTATTAAGAAAGGGTAACAAAGATAAAATACGGGCTTGCTTTATAGCAATAGTAATTAATCGTTGTTGTTTCAAAGTCAATCTATTCACCCGTCTAGATAATATTTTCCCTTGTTCACTAATAAATCGACTAATTAAACTCATGTTTCTATAATCGATTCGATCCCCCGATCTAATTGGGGTCAAACGCCTACGAAAAGATCGTTTGGATTTGCGAAAAGATTGCTTGGATTTACGAAAAGATTGTTTGGATTTATCCATGGTTTATTCCTTATCTCTAAAATTCTATTTCTTTATTTTATTTACTTCAGATCCTACCAAAATAGGCTTTGATTTGTATGCATAATGTATACACATTATTCATATTCTATATTAAAAATGAAAATTAAATATATGTTAAGCTCTTTTTCTTCTTTGACTTGAAAAGAACACATGTGTTCCGTTCAATCTATTTCTTGATTTCCCCATGAATCGTATGCTTGTGACAATAGCGACAAAATTTTCTCAATTCTAATCGACCAGGCGTATTGTGTCGATTCTTTTGAGTAATATATCTAGAAATACCCGGTGATTCCTTATTGACATCATTTCGGGCACAACTGGTACATTCTAAAATAACTATAACTCTTACATCCTTACCCTTAGCCATAAACCCCCTTTGAATTTTGTATCGGCTTAACTCTTACATTTTCGATCCGAGCTGAAGAAGAAGAAGAAAACAAAAATAAATTAAATAGAAGTTACTAACTAGAAATGGAATTTTCTAAAAATTTCGTTGCAATTATCATTAAATTCTTATTTATTCAAATTTAAAAATTAATATTAATGTAATTAAGTAAAAATTTTAATTTTATATTTTATAGAGTAATAAAATAATAATTTTATGAAGTAATAATTAAGTAATACAATTTCTTTCTAACTATCAATTGTTCCTATCCTAAATCCACTAAATTATTATTCTTATTTAATTTAAGTATCTTCTTTCTATGCTATGATTTCGCGGAACCCTCCCTAGACTGGATCCACATTTAAATTTTAGGTCTCCCAAATTCGATCTTCGATCTATCACATTTTTGTTGAGGTTCCATACACTTTTTTTCTTTTCTCCCTATCCTAAAGCTAAGGAACTGAAATGAAAGAACTGAAAAAGGAGGGAGGAAATTCGAAATTTGAGTCATGTAGAATTGTATCTCTAATTTTATTCATTTCTTCACATAATCAATAACTAGAATCAAAAAAATGGGAATGACAAGGCATCCGGGAATAAACGATTAATCTCTATCAATAGGCCTGCTAAAGACCCAAACCATAGAGTACTTAGCACAGGTGCTACGGAGAGATATGTTTTTATATCTCGCATTGAAAATCCTCCTTTCCTATGGATTGTAATACATATGTGTATATGGTCAGATGTTGTAGTTCAAGATCATTTGTATTTATTTTACACAGAATTCCGAACTAAATGCTAAAATAGATATGTACAATTAATCAATAGATTAGATTTTCATCTAATCCCCTGTTCCTGAACATTACTGATAAAACTTTTTTATACGTTAGGTTTCAGATGTATATAATTCTTATATTTATGATATGTATAAGATTTTCTTATATGAAACCAAAAGGAAGAGAAGAAATGATAAGAAAATTGTATATAGATGGAGGAAAAAATGAAGATATGGAAAACAAGACAGGTATTTTGTAGAATGAGACTGCCCAACAATTTGAAAAAAAAAAGGGATGTAGCGCAGCTTGGTAGCGCGTTTGTTTTGGGTACAAAATGTCACGGGTTCAAATCCTGTCATCCCTACCTATTACTTCTTCTATGGACAGTAACGAGGATTAATTGAGAACGATTCAAATTGTACATAATTTTCCGTTTTTTATACTATATGTATGCAAGATGCATTGGGGTAGATTTCTTTACAGTACAGTTGTATCCCCTGTCATAAGCATAAGAAAGCGCTCTTAGTTCAGTTCGGTAGAACGCGGGTCTCCAAAACCCGATGTCGTGGGTTCAAATCCTA